GGCTTATTGATACATTACCAAAAAGAATAGTTGAATTCATCTGATTTGTTTTACCGAGAAAAGCCGTACTTCAAAAAAGTTTTTTACGCACGGCTTTTCTGGCCCAAGTCTATCTTGTCTTTACAACGAAGTATTTTCCTTGGTTAACAATAATTCTATTTTTACCACTATCTGTGGGTTCCTTAATTTTTTTTCTTCCCCATAGAGGCAATAGGATAATTAGATGGTATAGTATTTGTATATGTATTTTAGAACTCCTTCTAACAACCTACCTATTCTGTTATCAATTCCAATCAGATGATCCATTAATACAACTAGTTGAAGACTATAAATGGATCAATTTATTTGAGTTTCATTGGAAATTAGGAATAGATGGACTTTCTATTGGACCTGTTTTACTAACGGGATTTATCACTACTTTAGCTACTTTAGCAGCCTGGCCAGTTACTCGGGATTCTCGATTATTTTATTTTTTAATGTTATCAATGTATAGCGCTCAAATAGGCTCGTTTTCTTCTCAGGACCTTTTCCTTTTTTTCATCATGTGGGAGTTAGAATTAATTCCGATTTATCTACTTTTATCCATATGGGGAGGAAAGAAACGTATGTACTCCGCAACCAAATTTATTTTGTACACGGCGGGAGGTTCTGTTTTTCTATTAATGGGAGTTCTGGGTCTGGGTTTATATGGTTTAAATGAGTCAACATTGGATTTTGAAAGATTAATTAATCAGCCGTATCCTATGGCCTTAGAAATACTCTTTTATATTGGATTTTTTATTGCTTTTGCTGTCAAATCACCAATTTTACCTCTACATACATGGTTACCAAATACCCATGGAGAAGCTCACTACAGTACTTGTATGCTTTTAGCCGGAATCTTATTAAAAATGGGAGCATATGGATTGATTCGAATTAATATGGAATTATTACCTCACGCTCATTCTATATTTTCTCCTTGGTTACTGATAATAGGTACACTGCAAATAATCTATGCAGCTTCAACATCTTCCGGCCAACCTAATTTAAAAAAAAGAATAGCCTATTCCTCAGTATCTCATATGGGTTTCATACTTGTAGGAATTGGTTCTATAACCAATGCAGGACTCAATGGAGCCCTTTTACAAATAATCTCTCACGGATTTATTGGGGCCGCCCTGTTTTTCTTGGCAGGAACGAGTTATGATAGAATCCATCTTGTTTATCTCAACGAAATGGGCGGAGTAGCTATTCTAATGCCAAAAATATTTACCATGTTCAGTACCTTTTCGATGGCTTCCCTTGCATTGCCAGGTATGAGTGGTTTTGCTGCAGAATTGATAGTATTGTGGGGAATAATTACCAGTCAAAAATATCTTGTAATGCCCAAAATGCTAATTACTTTTGTAATCGCAATTGGAATAATATTAACCCCTATTTATTCATTATCTATGTCACGCCAGATCTTTTTTGGATACAAGTTATTCAATGCCCCCAATTCTTATGTCTTGGATTTTGGACCGCGGGAGTTATTTGTTTCAATCTCTATCTTTCTTCCTGTACTAGGAATTGGGCTCTACCCAGATTTTGTTCTTTCACTATCAGTTGATAAGGTTGAGGTTATTTTATCTAATCTTTTTCTAGCGAGTTTTCTTAAATAAAAAAATCTCCACTCGTTAAATGTTAGCAATGTATAGCCCTCAAATAGGTTAGTTTTCTTCTCCGGACCTTTTTCGTTTTTTCATCATTTTAAAGAATAAAAAAAATACGTTTTTTTTATTCTTTAAGAAGTAAAAAAAAACTTTCATTTGACTTTCATTTTCACTGAATATACGCTTCCGAGAACCGCGCGAATTAACACACTACTGTATGCGCGCGGTTCTGGTCCGTTCATCCAAACTCTAGTCTATAATTTTTTCTCTACTTTGTATGTATTCGTAAGAAACTTTCTTTAATTTAACGAGACATTCCCGTAAATGAACCATAACTATGGAGGCCTATTCCTAATAGATTGACTCCAAAATAGCATATCCAAATTATCAGAAAGCCTATAACTGCCACAATTGCGGAATTTGCACCCCAGCAATTTTGATTTGTTCTAGTATGTAAATAAATAGCGAAGATGATCCAAGTAATAAAAGCCCAAGTTTCTTTTGGATCCCAACTCCAATATGATCCCCATGCTTCATTAGCCCATACTGCTCCCGAAAGAATACCCATGGTTAAAAAGAGAAACCCTAGACTAATCACACGATAACTCCAATAATCCAATTGTTGAAGCAATTGGATCTTGTAATAATTTTTACCAGAAAAAAAAGAAGTCTTTCCGAAAATATGCATTCGTTGATTCCTGTATTGAATTTCCTCAAATGCAAGTGACTCAATTAATCGTAATAACTCATTACATTTCTTTCGAAATGTAATAACTAGAAGGGCAGCTGATAATAATGATCCACACAGAAGAGCCGCATAACTCAATATCATCATACTTACGTGCATTATTAACCACTCAGATTGGAGGGCGGGTACTAATATTCCAGATTTATTTATTTCAGTTAAAAGACCTGAAGTAGCAAAGCCTTGGGTAAAAATAGTACTTGAGGCGGTTATTCTACTTAGATTTGTCTGTTTTTTAAAATACGCGACTATATGAATAAGGGAGAAACTCCATGAAAGAAAGATTACTGATTCATATAAATTACTTAGTGGAAAATGGCCTGAATAAATCCAACGAGTGACTAATAATCCTGTTAGACATAAAAACGTAGTTATGATGCCCTTTTCTGATAAATCATATGGTTTTAGGATTGTCGTAACCATTAGGTTTATCAACCGAATTGTAATTACAATTGAAACAATTGAAAACGAGAGATGAATTAATATATGCTCTAAGGTTGAAAATATCATAAAAAAAAGAGTAATCCCTTACTTTAATTAATTAATCGAAATGGGGAATTTCATTTATTATTCATTATTATTATAAGATCTATTTTATCTCTTTTAGAAAACGACATGCCGCTACTCGGACTCGAACCGAGATGCTATAGCACTGCTTCCTAAGAGCAGCGTGTCTACCGATTTCACCATAGCGGCTTGCTCACATCCATAATAGCTTATTGATAGTCAATTGTCGAGATTGAAAGATTCAATTCACGGAAAAACTTTGTAATAAAGATTACAATTGATAAATATCAATTAGTTGAAAGGTCGCTTTGAAGATTCATATGAAAAAAAGTTTTCTTTTTTTTTTCTTGTTTCAAATTTACTAGATTTTATAAATTGGAAACAAGAAAATCCATTAGTTGAGTTCTTTTCTGGATTGTGCTGAAATCAGAAGATAGATCAACTATATAGTAATTTAGAGAATTAAGAAATAAGAAAGTTATTCAAAATGAAAGCCATTAGTCTCACTCTTTCTATAGTGAAAGTTAATTTGCCCCAAAAATAGTATCTCTGATCCTATGACAAATTAGGGTGATGGGGAAGATAAGACTCCCCCCCAACAACATAGACAAATAGACTATAAGGAAAGGTCAAACCTTGTCATTTTTCGTGCTTTTCTTATTGTAATTTTTTTCGAATTAGTATAATTCATTAATCATGAAATAAAAAATTTTTCTATTTTGCATCTGAAATGACCCAATTTTAGCGGCACATCGATTCAGATTTTTACAACGTTTTATCACTTCCTTTAGATAAGAACCCGAAGCCTTTTGGCTTCGGATGCGTTCTCAACCAATCCGAATTAACCGTTTGTTTATACAAAAATTTCCATACTGTCACAACTTTTAACGCTGACGTATATGCCTTCCCTTTCCAAATATTTTTACGAATACGCTTTTTTGCGATAGAAGTACGTTTTTTTGGAACTGCCATTTCAAAATGAAGGGGTTGCCTATTGTTATAGTTGAATGTCAAAGACATCTATTGTTCAAAACGACTGGTTAATTACTATTCATTAGCTAGATTTCAATATTATTTATTGTTTAGTCTCCTATATTTCTCTTTAACTAATATCTTCTAAGATATATCTTTTTAGCCTTTCTGAATAGCTACAAAAGAAAGTCTATTTTTTAGATAGACTCAGGTATTGTAACCTTTTCCAATAAATAAAAAAATTTAACTTGAAAATAATAAATCTCATAATGCCTTAATTAAGAAAAACTAACGAAAATGAAAATGAGGATTTATTAAGCTGATGACATTAGTGAATCCCCTGATTGATATACGAATCAAGTACTTTTGAGTCTAATTCCCGATACTTGCTCTACCACTCATTTGACCAATGGGAGATGGGTGATTTGAATATTTTCACTTTTTCGAAAAGACTCGAAATAAGTAAGAATAAGAAAAGGGAATTTTTTTTTTTAATTGGTACATATTTTTATTTTCTTTTTTTATTGACCCTTTTTGAACGGGGGAGGATCCAGTGAATCAAAAGCAATTAATTCAGACTTAAAAACTTTTTATTTTTTATGGCCCAGACATTTCAATATGCGTGTATAATACCTTTCCTTCCACTTCCCATTCCTATATTACTAGGGGTGGGGCTTCTTCTTTTTCCCGCCGCAACGAAAAGTCTTCGTCGTATGTGGGCTTTTCAGAGCGTTTTATTATTAAGTCTAGTCATGGTTTTTTCAATCAATCTGTCTATTCAGCAAATAAATAGCAGTTTGACCTATCAATATGTTTGGTCGTGGATCATAAATAATGATTTTTTTTTAGAATTAGGCTATTTAATGGATCCACTTACTTCTATTATGTCAATATTAATCACTACTGTTGGAATTCTGGTTCTTATTTATAGTGATAATTATATGTTGCATGATCGTGGATATTTGCGATTTTTTTCTTATATGAGTTTTTTCAGCACTTCCATGTTGGGATTAGTTACTAGTTCGAATTTGATACAAATTTATATTTTTTGGGAATTAGTTGGAATCTGTTCATATCTATTAATAGGATTTTGGTTCACACGACCTGTTGCAGCAAATGCTTGTCAAAAAGCGTTTGTAACTAATCGTGTCGGTGATTTTGGTCTATTATTGGGAATTTTAGGTTTTTATTGGGTAACGGGCAGTTTTGAATTTCGGGATTTATTCCAAATATTCAATAACTTTGTTTATAATAATGAGGGCAATCTTTTTTTTGTTACTTTGTGCGCTGTTTTATTATTTTCTGGGGCAGTTGCTAAATCAGCACAATTTCCCCTTCATGTATGGTTACCGGATGCCATGGAAGGTCCAACTCCTATTTCGGCTCTTATGCATGCGGCTACTATGGTAGCCGCGGGAATTTTCCTTGTAGCGCGACTTCTCCCTCTTTTCAGATTCATACCTCACATAATGAATTTAATCTCTTTGATAGGCATAATAACAGTATTTTTTGGAGCTACTTTAGCTCTTGCTCAAAAAGATATTAAGAGGGCTTTAGCCTATTCCACAATGTCTCAATTGGGTTATATGATGTTAGCTTTAGGTATGGGGTCTTATCGAAGTGCTTTATTTCATTTGATTACTCATGCTTATTCTAAAGCATTATTGTTTTTAGGCTCTGGCTCCGTTATTCATTCAATGCAAACACTTGTTGGCTATTCTCCAACGAAAAGTCAAAATATGGTTTTAATGGGAGGTTTAAGAAAACATGTCCCAATTACTAAAACGTCTTTTTTATTAGGTACACTTTCTCTTTGTGGTATTCCGCCTCTTGGTTGTTTTTGGTCGAAAGATGAAATTATTACTGATAGTTGGTTATATTCACCAATTTTTGCAATAATAGCTTGGGCTACGGCAGGATTAACCGGATTTTATATGTTTCGGATCTATTTACTTACTTTTGAAGGACATTTAAACGTTGATTTGCAAAATTACAGCGGGCAAAAAAAGATTTCCATTTATTCAGTATCTTTATGGGGGAAAGAACATGCCAAAGTCAATAAAACAGACTTGCCTTTGTTAACTTTATTAACAATGAATAATAATGAAGGTGCTTCTTTTTTTTCAAAGAAGGTATATCGAATTAATCAAAATAGAAGAAAGATAAACCAAACTTTTATTACTATTTATGATTTTGGCAAAAATAATATTTTTTCCTATCCTTATGAATCGGATAATAATATATTATTTCCTATCCTTCTATTAGTTCTATTTACTTTGTTTGTTGGATTCCTGGGAATTCCTTTGAATGGATTGGATATATTATCCAAATGGTTAAGACCCTCTCTAAACCTTTTTCATCAAAATTTGAACAATTTAACAGATTGGGCTGAATTTTTGAAAGATGGCCTGTTTTCAGTCAGTATAGCCTATCTTGGAATAATTCTAGCATTTTTTTTCTATAAGCCTCTTTATTCATCTTTGACAAATTTTGATTTGATTAATTTATTTGTTAAAAAAAATCTTAAGATACTAGTTTCTGACAAGATAATAACTGGGATATATGATTGGTCAAATAATCGTGGTTATATAGACGCTTTTTATGCAACATACTTTCTAGGGGGTATAAGAAGAGTGTCTGGGTTAACTGATTTTTTTGATAGAAAGGTAGTTGATGGAATTATAAATGGAGTTGGTCTGATGAAATTCATTTTGGGAGAGGGTATCAAATTGCTCGGTGGGGGGCGCATTTCATCTTATCTTTTCTTCTATTGTTCTTACTTCTCGATTTTTTTATTCATTTTTTCTTTATTATATAGGAACTAACATTGTGCCTATTCTATACTATTCCATTCTATTTTGAACATAATAGTATAATTTTTGATTATTTGAAACCTTCTATTTGATTTCAAATTAGTTCGCTAGGGTATTTTTTGATGAGAATTTTTTTTAGCCTAATAATGGGAGTAAGTAGGCTGTTCGTCACTAGGATATTCTTCCTAGCTATCAAAAAAATCAGAAAATGTGACAAAATTGATATTAACCGCATTGAATATAAGTTCAAGACAGATAAGAGCCCTAACCATATTTCGACTCGTGATCAATCCGTATAGACCGACAGAAAATAAATAGGCACTCAAAACAAGTACATGTTCGAGCATCATTAACTAACTCCTTAGCAATCTCGATTCATTTCAATATGAACAAAAATTTCACTAATTAGATTAACTAGAACATATCAAGTAAGAAAATAAAGAAATATATTGGTAATAGATCGAACGAATAAAGTCAATAATTTTTTGCTACATGAATTCAAATAGAATAGAAAGGAAATGAATGTGATAGTCCAGAATACAGTTTGATTTTGATTCTCCCTTCTAAAAGTGATTATTGACGAGCTACAGCAATTGCGCCTATTAACGCAACTAAAAGAATTATTGAAATGAGTTCAAATGGAATCAAAAAATCTGTTGATAAATGAATCCCAATTTCTTGACTATTATTTATCAAATCTTGCTCTATAATCTGGTTTGATTTTGTAGTCCAAATAATCCCGTACCATGACGTATCTGGAATAGTAGTAATTAGTGAAGCAAAAAGACTTGTACAAACCACCGAAGTAACCCCATCTCCAACGGTCCAAGGA